ATCATAGTGTAACAATATAAATACAGAATACATTTCGCATGCTAATTTTAAAATATATGTCCGGCCCTCGTTTTAGGGGTTTTTCGAGGAGTCCGTGTATATTAGGGGGAGGGGGGTTTTTACCAAAATATGTTTTATCTTTTTTTAGGCGGCTCCAAAATTTTACAAAGCAGGGGGAAGTCTAATAATAATGAATTTATGCCCGATTAAGTGATTAATGTACTGAAACAATGAAATGCATTTTACACTCACGTATACTGCCAGAGATAGACTCGGACGCGGGTTAAGAAAATATCTTTTTTAAACCATAGCTTCTTTAATCAAAAAAATCGAAACGTATCCGTTATGGCGTCTACATCTCTATCCCTTTCAGTTTTGACCGACTTGACAATCTTAATTCACGAATGATGAGTACTGAGTATTAAACAAGAGTGTCGAGGATATTACAGATCTATCTCAGAGTCCCAGTTGAGCCCCTCCGGGGAATAGCGATGGCTTCATTCCCCCCAAAAAAAACAGGGTGGAAAATAAATCTTGACGCGATCAAGGACGAAGGTGCCATTAAAGGGAACTAGCGGGCTGGCATTCTTGACGCGATCAAGGACTGAAGTAGCACAAGCATTAATCAGATGCCAGGTATGGGCAATTGATAGGGATAAATCGAGTACAGCGCCACAAATAGAGCAATTTTTTTCTTACAATAGCGGGATGTGATGTTCTTACCAGCCCGCATAATAAATACAGAAGTCTCTGTGGGTGGAAGGAGTAAATCTATGGAATGGACAATTTGATTATAGATTAATGAGTATGGAGATTAGAAATGGGATGAAATTGTGATTAATAGATTAATGTGGACTAAACATAGTATGCTATGATATAGGGGAATATAAATTAATGAGTATTATACATAGAGTGTGAAATCATTAGGTGAAGGTCAAACATGGTAATGTAGTCGAGATGAGATATGTCCTTGTATTAAGGTATGTGGGCCATGTCATTAATATGTTAAACCGACCAACTTTTTGAAAACCAAATGGACATTTGGCTTTCACGTTTAACAGTACTCAGGGGGCAGTTTGGGCAGAATCTTGGCTTTGGGAGCCAAGGGCAGGAGTTTAACCCTCCTTCCCCTGATATATCTTGAGGAGGATTTAAACCTCCGGTCTTCGACTTACAAGGTCGACGCTTTTAGGCTAAGCTATCAAAACTAGTTAAGGCTGAGGATTTTGTTTTCTCATCAGCCTGTGAGTGGGATTACGATAAGGAATAAAGAGAAGTATGAGATAGATGCAATTTGTCCAATAAGAATAAATGGTTGTTCAACCGGTTGGCCTCCAATTCAGGTTAAAATTAATATATTGGTAACGAGGGTCCAGAAGAAGATTTGTGTAAGTGGGCGGAAGGTGCTGCTTCGTTGTTTGGAAGTGTGGAGGAGGGGGACTAATATGAGGATGAGGATGGAGAATAGTAGGGCTAGGACTCCTCCTAGTTTATTAGGGATGGATCGGAGGATGGCATAGGCAAATAGGAAGTATCATTCGGGTTTAATATGGGGAGGGGTAACGAGAGGATTGGCGGGGATGAAGTTTTCAGCGTCTCCTAGGAGGTTTGGTAGGAATAGGGCTAGAATACCTAGGAGGACGAGGAGGATGAAGAACCCAAGAGCGTCTTTGTAGGAGAAATAGGGGTGGAAGGAGATTTTGTCTATGTCGGAATTAAGGCCTATAGGATTGTTCGAGCCTGTTTCGTGTAGGAAGAGGACGTGAATAATTATTAGTGCAGTAATAAGGAAGGGTAGGAGAAAGTGAAATGCAAAAAATCGTGTGAGGGTGGCGTTATCTACTGAGAAGCCCCCTCAAATCCATTGGACTAGTATGTCTCCAACATAGGGGAAGGCGGAGAGAAGGTTAGTGATGACTGTAGCACCTCAGAAGGATATTTGACCTCAGGGTAAGACATAGCCCACGAAGGCCGTAGCTATGAGCAGGAATAGTAGGATTACTCCAATATTTCACGTTTCTTTATAGAGGTAGGAGCCATAGTAGAGTCCTCGGGCGATGTGAAAGTAAATACAGACAAAGAAGAGGGAGGCTCCGTTGGCATGAATATTACGGATGAGTCAGCCGTAGTTGACGTCACGACAAATGTGAATCACTGAAGAGAAGGCTATAGAGATGTCTGCGGTGTAGTGTATTGCCAAGAAGAGGCCTGTAATGATTTGGATTACTAAACACAGTCCTAGAAGTGAACCAAAGTTTCATCAGATGGAGATGTTTGATGGGGCTGGGAGGTCAATTAGGACTTGGTTTACAATTTTTAGTAGAGGGTGGGTTTTTCGGATATTTATGGCCATAAATTCTTATAGTTGAATGAACAACGACAGTTTTTCAAGTTGTTGGTCTTGGTTAAAGTCCAGGTAGGAATAATGGTATATTTTATGTTTTTAATAATAGTTTGTTTAGTTCTGGGTTTGATGGGAGTGGCGTCTAATCCTTCGCCTTATTATGCCGCATTAGGATTAGTTATAGCTGCGGGGGTGGGATGTGGGTTGTTAGTGGGGCATGGGGGGTCTTTTTTGTCATTAGTTTTATTTTTAATTTATCTGGGGGGAATGTTGGTAGTGTTTGCTTATACAGCAGCGCTTGCTGCTGAGCCGTATCCTGAGTCGTGAGGTAATTGGTCTGTTCTGTTATATGTTGGTTTTTATTTGGCAGTATTAGTTCTTGCTGGTAAATATTTCGCGGTGGAATGATTTGGGTTAGATTGATCTGGGGCTGAGGAGGCAAGTAACTTAGAAATGACTCGTGGAGATTTTGTGGGAGTGTCTTTACTTTATGGTGATGGGGGATGGCTGTTAGTTTTAAGTGGATGAGTGTTATTATTGACTTTATTTGTGGTGTTGGAATTAACTCGGGGGCTGTCATGGGGCACTTTGCGTGTGGTTAGGTTAATGTAGTGAGTAAGGCTAAGGCTAGAGTAAGGAAGAGTAACATAAGGTAGACTTTAATGTAACCTTGCTGGGGCTGAGTGGTTAGTTTAACTAGGGGAATTTGTTGAATAAGGGTACTTTTTGGTCCAATTTTTTCATATCATGTTTGATCAATCAAGTGGGTAGAGATGTATTGGGCTCAGGTTAAGTTAATTTTGGGTAGGAGGCGGTGGGTAATTTGTGGAAAGTATCCCAGTATATTTGAGAAGTGGTGGGGGTAGAGGGTGGGGGTTGTTTTGAATTGGGTATTGGTTAGGTTAGCTAGTTCTAAGGCCAGTAGAAGGCCAATAATGGTTACTAGTAGGGCGGAGAGTTTCAGTAGAGGAGGTATAGTTATGATTTGGGTTTTTGTGGGTGTTAGGTTAGATGTAATGATGAGGCCGGCCAGGATACTTCCGTAAGCTAGACGTTTGATCGGGTTGATGACTATGGGATTATTTTCGTTGATAGGGGAGAGTGAATTGAATCGTGGAAAATTTATTAGTGCGAAGAAAATTAGGCGGAGGCTGTAGATAGCTGTGAATGATGTTGCGATTAAGGTGAGGATAAGGGCTCAGGCGTTGAGGTGAGAAGTGTTTATAGACTCAATAATAGCATCTTTTGAGAAGAAGCCTGATAAAAAAGGTATGCCTGCAAGAGCTAGACTACCGATGGTTAAGGAAGATGAGGTGAATGGTAGAAGTTTATGGAGGCCTCCTATCTTGCGGATGTCTTGTTCGTCATTGAGGCTATGAATAATAGACCCGGAACAAAGGAAGAGCATGGCTTTAAAGAAGGCGTGGGTGCAGATGTGGAGAAAAGCTAGTTGAGGTTGGTTGAGGCCAATTGTCACTATTATCAATCCAAGTTGGCTGGATGTTGAGAATGCAACAATTTTTTTGATGTCGTTTTGGGTGAGTGCGCATGCTGCAGTAAAAAGAGTGGTCAGTGCTCCCAGGCATAGGCATGTTGTTAGGATCAGCTGATTATCTTGTATTAATGGGTGGAAGCGAATTAGAAGGAAGATACCGGCAACAACTATTGTGCTGGAATGGAGTAAGGCGGAGACTGGCGTTGGTCCTTCTATGGCTGAGGGAAGTCATGGGTGAAGGCCAAATTGTGCGGATTTTCCAGCTGCGGCCAGGACAAGGCCAAGAAGGGGTAAGGTTAAGTTTATGTCCTTAGATAGGATAAATAGTTGCTGGATTTCTCAGGAGTTTAGGTTTATGGCTAGTCAAGCTATGCTGAGGATTAGACCGATGTCGCCTACTCGGTTGTAGATTACAGCTTGGAGGGCAGCTGTGTTGGCATCTGTTCGGCTATATCATCAACCAATGAGAAGGAAGGATATAATGCCTACGCCCTCTCAGCCAATGAATAGTTGAAATATATTATTAGCGGTTACTAGAATAATTATTGAGATTAGGAAAAGTAAGAGGTACTTGAAGAAACGGTTGATGTTGGGATCGGAATGTATATACCATAGGGCAAATTCAAGGATAGATCAAGTAACATAGAGGGCCACTGGGGTAAATACAATTGAGTATATATCAAATTTGAAGCTTATATTAATATCGAATGGTCCGATGTTTATTCAGTTATAGTTGGTCATGATGGACTCTAAACCCTGGTCTAGGAAAATGGACAGGGGAATAAGGCTAATAAAGAAAGAGGTCTTTACAGCTGTTTTTACGTGGGATGAGGCCCAGTTGAGATTAAGTTCTTTAGGGCTTAGTGAGGTTATTAGTGGAAAGATGAGGATGGCGAAGATTAGAAGTAATGATGAGTTGAAAATGGTATTCATAGCTCTTGCTTGGAATTGCACCAAGAATTTTTGGTTCCTAAGACCAATAGATTACTAATATCTTTCAGAAGCTGAGTGAGCCATGGATTTGAGCCATGGTAAGAAGAATTAGCAGTTCTGTCGTGTCCCTGACCTCTCTCGGTAATTAAAAAGGTTTTAACTTTTATCTTTAGAACCACAATCTAATGTTTTGGTTAAACTATAAATACAAAGTGTTCAGCCTCAGATAAGTTCTGGCTTAAGCATTAGAAGTAGGACAGGCATGAGGTGAAGGCTTAGAAGGAGGTGTTCTCGTGTGTAGGTCGGGTTTAGTGATAAAATATGGTGGGGAGTAGGACCTCGTTGGGTCATTAGGAATATATAAAGGGAGTAGGAGGCTGTAATTAATACCCCAAGGCCTGAGAGGATAATAGTTCAGTTGGATCAATTAAACATTGAGGTAATGATAAGGAGTTCTCCTATGAGATTAGGGGAAGGTGGGAGAGCAAGATTAGCCAAACTAGCAAAGAACCATCAGGTTGCTGTTAGTGGAAGAATAATTTGCATGCCCCGGGCTAGGAGTATTGTTCGGCTATGGATCCGTTCGTAGTTAGTGTTGGCTAGGCAGAATAGGGCGGATGAAATTAGACCGTGGGCAATTATTAACGTGATTGCTCCTGCGAAGCTTCATGGTGTTTGGATAAGAATTGCTGCTGCAACTAAGCCCATATGGCTTACTGATGAATAGGCAATCAGAGATTTGAGGTCGGTTTGTCGTAGGCAGATGGAGCTAGTTATAATAATACCTCAAATGGCCAGGATTAGGAATGGGTAGGCCATTTCTTTGGTGAGGGGATTTAGTATTACGATAATTCGTATTATGCCATAGCCCCCCAGTTTGAGTAGTACGGCGGCTAGGATTATTGAGCCGGCAATTGGGGCTTCAACATGGGCTTTAGGGAGTCAAAGGTGAATTCCGTACAGGGGTATTTTGACAAGAAAGGCGAGGAGACAGGCTGCTCATCATAATTTGTCTGTTCATGAGGTTAGGCTTAGGGACTGTGAGTGTTGTATAATAATTATGGATAGGGTGCCGAGGTTATTTTGTATAAGTAAAAGGGCAATGAGTAGGGGGAGAGAACCAATTAAGGTATAAAATAGGAAGTAGGTGCCTGCATTTAGGCGCTCTGTTTGATTACCCCATCGTGTAATAATGATAAGAGTGGGGATAAGTGTAGCTTCAAATATGATGTAAAATATAATCATTTCGGTTGCGGAAAATGCTATAATAAGGAAGGCCTGAAGGGAGATTAGGAGTGAGATGTATGTCCGTTGTCGAATGATTGGTTCTGGGGAGATGTGGTTCTGGCTGGCTAAGATTATTAGTGGTAGAAGTCAACATGTAAGAATAAGCAAGGGGGCTGATAGGGGGTCAACAGCTATGAAATGATTGGAGAAGTCTCAGCCAATATCTATATTTCATTTAAACCAGATTAGGCTTGATAATGCGATTAGAAGACTAAAGGAGGTGGTTGTGGGTCATAGTCATTTTTTGTTAATAATCCATGTGGTTGGAAAGAGTATAATTGTTGGGATGAGAATTTTTAGCATTGGAGGAGATTTAGATTTTGTAAGTTGTCAGATCCGTGGGAGCGTGAGGTGGCCACTAGAATAGCTAGGCCTGCACTAGCTTCACAAGCTGAAAATGTGAGGAGGATCATGGGAATAATTGAAGAGGAGATAGAATTTAGTGTAAGGGTTCAGATAGCAATGGTAATGAATAGGGTTAGTAGTATGCTTTCTAGACATAAAAGTGCAGATAAGAGGTGATAACGGTTAAGTGCAAGACCCATCAGGCCTAGTATAAATGCTGAGTTAAGGCTAAAATACATAGGAGACATAAGATATTTATGGATTTTCACCATAGTTTACTAAGCCGAAATTAGTGGTCTTTGTTTAGACTAAATATCTACTCTGCTCATTCTAATCCTCCTTGGAGTCATTCATAAATAAGACCCAGGGTAAGTAAAATTAGGATAATTGTTGCCCAGAGTAGAGAATAGAGAGGTGATATTAACTGATCACCCCAGGGTAAGGGGAGGAGGAGGGCAATCTCTAGGTCAAATAGTAGGAATAAGATAGCTACGAGGAAGAAGCGTAGGGAGAATGGGAGACGTGCACTGCCAAGAGGATCAAAGCCGCATTCATACGGGGATAGCTTCTCGTTGTCTGGGTTAAGTGATGGAAGTCAAAATGCAATAAATACAAGGATTAGGGAAACCAGGGCCGTAGCCGCGACAGAAGACATGATGAGGTTCATTGCTTTTCCTTGGACTTTAACCAAGATTAAATGATTGGAAATCATTTGTACTAGTATATACTAGAAAAGCAGTTATGAGCCTCATCAATAGATGGAAACATAAAGGAATAGCCACACTACGTCTACAAAGTGTCAGTATCATGCGGCGGCTTCAAATCCAAAGTGGTGCTGGGATGTAAAGTGATATTGAATTTGTCGTAGTAGGCAAATTATTAAAAATGTTGAGCCAATAATAACATGGAGGCCGTGGAACCCTGTGGCGACGAAGAATGTTGTTCCATAGACCCCATCAGCAATTGTAAAAGGTGCTTCATAATATTCTATAGCTTGGAGGGCTGTAAAGTAGACACCTAGGATGATGGTGAGAGTGAGGGCTTGAATAGTTTCTTTTCGGTTACCTTCCATGAGACCGTGGTGGGCTCAGGTTACTGTTACGCCGGAGGCTAGGAGTACTGCAGTATTTAAAAGTGGTACTTCGAATGGATCAATAGGACTAATTCCTGTTGGTGGCCAACATCCCCCCAGCTCAGGGGTGGGGGCGAGGCTTGAGTGGTAAAAGGCTCAGAAAAAGCCTAGAAAGAAGAACACTTCTGATGTGATAAATAAGATTATTCCGTAGCGGAGGCCTTTTTGAACAGGGGGTGTGTGGTGACCTTGGAATGTTCCTTCTCGGATAATATCACGTCATCATTGAATTATAGTTAATAGAAGAAGGGTTAGTCCTAGGTAAAGAAGAATTAATGAGTGGAAGTGAAACCAGATGGCTAGGCCAGATGTTATTAAAAGGGCGGCTGTGGCTCCGGTTAGTGGTCATGGGCTAGGGTCAACTATATGATATGCGTGTGCTTGGTGAGCCATTAGACGTTTTCTTGTAGGTAGAGGCTTAGTAGGAGGACGAAGACATATGCTTGAATTATTGCTACAGCTACTTCTAGGACTGTTAGTAAAAATAAAATTACTGATGTGAGTAATGCCACGGCTGGCATAATGGTAATAAGAACGAAGGCTGCGGTTGCAATTAGTTGTATTAGTAGGTGGCCAGCTGTTAAATTAGCAGTTAATCGGACTCCTAGCGCTAGTGGTCGAATAAATAAGCTAATGGTCTCGATGACAATTAGGACGGGTACTAAAAGGGTGGGGGTGCCTTCTGGCAGGAAGTGACCCAGGGCAATTGTGGGTTGATTCAGTATACCGATTAAAACGGTGGTGAATCATAAAGGTAGAGCAAATGCCATATTGAGGGAAAGTTGTGTTGTGGGTGTGAAGGTGTAGGGGAGAAGGCCTAATAGGTTGATGGTAATCAAGAATAGTATTAATGCTGTAAATAGCACGGCTCATTTATGGCCGGCAAAGTTGATGGGCTGTATCAGTTGGTAGATAAATCGGTTAATAAATCAGCTTTGGAGCGTTATTAGTCGGTTATTAAGTCACCGACTAGTGGGGGTTGGGAAGATTAACCATGGTAGGGCAATTGCTAGGGCAATTAATGGGATTCCAAGGAGGGAGGGGCTTAGGAATTGGTCGAAGAAGCTTAGAATCATGGTCAGTTTCAGGGCTCGGGTTTAGATATTTCTGTGCTTTTTAATGTTGGATTATTGCTAAATAGGTGATTTATCACTTTTTTTGGTAAAATAATGAGGAAAATTATTCATGAGAACAAAAGGATAATTAATCAAGGGTGGGGGTTTAATTGGGGCATATCACCAAGGGTGGTAGGGAGTCACCAGTTTTTAGCTTAAAAGGCTAACGCTAGTCCCGATTTAGCTTCTTGGTGAGGCTTCTTCTAGCATTAATGAAGATCAGGCTTCGAAGTGTTCTAGAGGGACTGCTTCTACTACAATAGGCATGAAGCTGTGGTTAGCCCCACAAATTTCTGAACACTGGCCGTAGTAGACACCTGGTCGGGAGATGATGAAGGCAGTTTGGTTTAAACGTCCCGGGACAGCGTCTATTTTAACCCCTAAGGCTGGTACAGCCCATGAGTGTAGGACATCTTCTGCGGACACCAGGACGCGGACAGGGGATTCCATAGGAACCACTATTCGATGATCTGTCTCCAGTAAACGAAATTGGCCTGGGGTTAAGTCTTGGGTCTGGACTATGTAGGAGTCAAAAGCTAGATCTTCATAGTCTGTATATTCATAACTTCAGTATCATTGGTGACCCATGGCTTTAATAGTTAGGTGGGGGTCATTAATTTCGTCTATGAGATACAGAATTCGTAGAGATGGAAGGGCGATTATAATAAGGATGATGGCGGGCAGGATAGTCCAAACGATTTCAATTTCTTGGGAATCAAGAATATATTTATTTGTAAGTTTTGTTGATACTATTGCCGTAATAATATAAAGGACCAGAGCGCTAATTAGAAATACAATTATTAGTGTGTGGTCGTGAAAGTGAATAAGTTCTTCCATAACTGGGGAGGCTGCATCTTGAAATCCTAATTGTGAGGGGTGTGCCATTAATTAAGATCCGTGGGATTTAAACTCACAATTTTGCCTTGACAAGATAATGTAATACATTTTACTAGGATCTCTATAAAGAAAGTGACAGAGTGGTGATGTGGTTAGCTTGAAACTAACATATGGGGGTTCAATTCCTTCCTTTCTTGTTTTAAAGGGTTCGTTGTACTTGAACAAATGCTGGCTCTTCATATGTGTGGTAGGGAGGAGGGCAGCCATGAAGTCATTCCACATTTGTATGAGGTAGCTCGACAGATAGGACTTCTCGTTTTGAGGCGAATGCTTCTCAAATAATGAAGAGGAGCATAATCACTGCTACAAGTGAAATTAAAGAGCCGATTGAGGAGACTGTATTTCACAGGGTATAAGCGTCTGGGTAATCTGAGTAACGTCGCGGCATGCCGGCGAGACCTAGAAAATGTTGTGGGAAGAATGTGAGGTTTACTCCAATAAACATGACTGCGAATTGGATTTTTGTTCAAGTTGAATGAAGAGTATAACCGGTTATTAAAGGGAATCAGTGGATGAAGCCTGCCATGATAGCAAACACTGCTCCTATTGAGAGGACGTAGTGGAAGTGGGCTACTACATAGTAAGTATCATGGAGAACAATGTCTAGGGAGGAGTTGGCTAGAACAATTCCTGTCAGACCTCCTACTGTAAACAGGAAAATAAACCCGAGGGCTCATAGTAAGGGGGTTTCTCATTTGACAGAGCCGCCATGAAGGGTTGCTAATCAGCTAAAAACTTTTACACCTGTAGGGATGGCAATAATTATTGTTGCTGAGGTGAAGTAGGCTCGTGTGTCAACGTCTATTCCGACGGTGAATATGTGATGGGCTCAGACAATAAATCCTAGTAGGCCAATTGCTATTATTGCTCAGACCATGCCCATGTAGCCGAATGGTTCCTTCTTACCGGAGTAGTAAGCTACAATGTGGGAAATTATACCAAAACCAGGAAGGATAAGAATGTAGACCTCTGGGTGACCAAAAAACCAGAACAAATGCTGGTAGAGGATGGGGTCTCCACCTCCTGCTGGGTCAAAGAAAGTTGTGTTTAGGTTTCGGTCAGTGAGTAATATTGTGATGCCGGCTGCAAGTACTGGGAGGGCTAAAAGAAGGAGAATAGTCGTTACTAGAATGGATCACACAAATAGGGGTGTTTGGTATTGGGAAATTGCTGGTGGTTTTATGTTAATGATAGTTGTGATGAAGTTAATTGAAGCTAGGATTGAAGAAATACCTGCTAGGTGAAGTGAAAAGATAGCCAGATCAACAGAGGCCCCGGCGTGTGCTAAGTTGCCAGCTAGGGGAGGATAAACCGTTCAGCCAGTACCAGCCCCTGCTTCGACTCCGGCCGAAGCCAGGAGTAGGAGAAAAGAAGGAGGGAGGAGTCAGAAACTTATATTATTTATTCGAGGGAAGGCTATATCTGGTGCACCAATTATTAATGGTACAAGTCAGTTCCCGAATCCCCCAATTATTACAGGCATTACTATAAAGAAAATTATTACAAATGCATGGGCGGTTACAATAACATTATAAATCTGATCATCACCTAGGAGGGAACCAGGCTGACCTAGCTCAGCGCGAATTAAAAGGCTTAGGGCTGTTCCCACTATTCCTGCTCATGCACCAAAGATTAAATAAAGGGTGCCGATATCTTTGTGGTTTGTAGAAAATAGTCATCGATTAATTGCCACAGGTAAGGTGACTGAGAACTAAGTAATGGGTTGTAGCTCCATGTACAGAGGTCCAATTCCTCTTCTTGCCATAGTCCTGCAGTAGATGTTTATGTTGGATTGCAAATCCAAAGATGGAGATTAGTTTCTCCCGGGGCTTTCTCCCGCCTTTTTTTCTTACGGCGGGAGAAAGTAGATAGAAGTTCGCTGGATTGAACGCTTAGCTGTTAACTAAGATTTTGTAGGATCAAGGCCTATTTATCTAGAAGGTTTTAGCTTAATGAAAGTATCTGGGTTGCATTCAGAAGATGTGAGGTAAAGTCTTGCAAATCTTAACAGAAATTAGGAGATTTTCACTTCTACTTAAAGCTTTGAAGGCTTTTGGTCTATTATTAACCTAAATTTCTTAGGACACTAGTATGAGGATGGCAGGGGTAATGGGAAGGAGGAAAATGGACAATGAGGCAGTAGTTGTTAGGGTTAAATTGTGGGATAATTTGGTTCGTCATGATGTTAGTATGTTGACTGGGTTTGGGGTTATGGTTAGTGTTGTAGCGTAACATAGGCGTAGGTAAAAAAATAGACTGAGGAGAGCCATTATAGCCATGATAATGGCTGGGATGGCCAAGTTTTGTTTGGTTAATTCTTGTAAGATAAGTCATTTTGGTATGAAGCCTGATAGAGGGGGTAGGCCTCCAAGGGAGAGAAGGGTTATGAGGGCAATAATGGAAAGTAAGGGGGATTTTGCTGAAGAAGAGGAGATGGAATTGATTTTGGTTGAGTTAAATGTCTTGAATAGGAGGAAGGTTGTTGAGGTTATGATGATGTAGAGAATTAGGTTAAGTTGAGTTAAATTATGGGAGTAGTGGAGGATGGAAATTATTCATCCGAGGTGTGCAATTGAGGAGTAGGCTAGGATTTTTCGTAGTTGAGTTTGATTTAATCCTCCTCAGCCCCCCACTATAGTTGAGAGTACACCAAGGAAGACTAGGAGGTTGGGATTTAATGAGGGGTAAAGTTGTAGGAGAATGGCGAAGGGGGCAAGTTTTTGTCAGGTGGAGAGGATGAGGCCTGTGGTCAGGTCTAGACCCTGAAGGACTTCAGGGAGTCAGAAGTGAAGGGGGGCTAGACCAATTTTTAATGCTAATGCGATTGTGGCCAGTGTGGCAGAGCCTGGGTTGACTATTTCAACCAGGTTTCATTCGCCTGAGGTTCAGGCGTTTGTAACGCTAGCAAATAGGAGTAAGGCTGAGGCGGTGGCTTGTGTAATGAAGTATTTTGTGGAGGCTTCTACAGCTCGAGGGTGGTGTTGGCGAATTATGAGAGGGAGGATGGCCAGGGTGTTGATTTCAAGGCCCATTCAGACTAGAAGTCAGTGGGAACCAATGAATGTAAGGATAGTCCCCAGGCCCAGGCTTGAAATAATGATGGTTAATACGACAGGGTTCATTAGTAGGGGAGGGATTTTAACCGACATGGTTGGGGTATGGGCCCAAAAGCTTTGTTAGCTGACCTTACTTAGAAAGTAGTATAATTGGAAGCACGAAGAGTTTTGATCTCTTAGGCATAGGTTCAAAGCCTATTTTTCTAGGAAGAGGAGAGATTTTAACTTTCATTATCCACTCTATCAAAGTGGTCCTTTGTTCAGGCACGCTTCCTTTTAGGTTAAAGGGGGCAAGCTTGCTGTGGCGATAGGGAGGGCAATATGTCATAATATAATTGCTAGGGTTAAAGGTAGGAAATTTTTTCATACTAAGTGTATGAGTTGATCATAGCGAAAGCGAGGGTATGATGCTCGAATTCATAAAAAAAGTAGGGTGAGTGAGGTTGCTTTTATTATTAAACTAAGGGTTGAGATTTCTGGAAAGAAGGGGTTGTAGGAGGAGCCTATGAAGAGGATGACTGAGAGGGTATTTATTAGTAGGATATTTGTGTACTCAGCGAGGAAGAATAGAGCGAATGAGCCACCTGCATATTCGATGTTAAAGCCTGAGACTAGTTCTGATTCTCCTTCTGTTAAATCAAATGGTACCCGGTTAGTTTCTGCCAGGGTTGATACATATCATATTAGGGCTAAGGGTCACCCCGGGATGATTAGTCAAACTGTTTCTTGGGATAAGTTGAAAGTATGGAGGGTGAAGCCACCTGTAAAAATAATTATTGATAGGAGGATTAAGCCAAGACTTACTTCGTAGGAGATTGTTTGTGCTACAGCTCGTAAGGCCCCTATCAGGGCATATTTTGAATTTGATGCTCATCCGGAACCTAAGATGGTGTAGACGGTCAGACTTGAGATTGCTAGAATGAATAGTAAGCCTAGATTAAGATTAATAACGGAGTGGGGGAGAGGGAGGGGCATTCATATGAGGAGGGCTAATGTAAGAGCCATTGTGGGGGCAACCAAAAATAGGAAAGGGGAAGATGCTGATGGGTAGATAGGTTCTTTGGTAAATAATTTTAAGCCGTCTGCAATGGGTTGAAGTAGGCCATATGGACCCACAATGTTGGGGCCTTTACGGAGCTGTATATAACCGAGGACTTTTCGTTCAACTAAGGTAAGGAAGGCTGTGGCCAGTAGGATGGGAACAATATAGGTTAGCGGGCAGATTAAGTAAAGAAGAAGGGCTTCAAGCATAGTTGAGGAGAGGATTTGAACCTCTGGAATAAAGAGCTTAGGTCTTTTGCAATTACCAGGCTCTGCCACCCCAACAACCCTTTTCTTGGGTGGTAGTTGGTTTTTTCTTATCTATTTTAGTTTATTTCAATAGATGAAAATGAAGCGTGCCTAGGGTATTGGCTTCATTTTTCCGGTCCTTTCGTACTAGGAAAAATAAAATCATAGATAGAAACTGACCTGGATTTCTCCGGTCTGAACTCAGATCACGTAGGACTATTAATCGTTGAACAAACGAACCCTTAATGACGGCTGCATCATTAGGATGTCCTGATCCAACATCGAGGTCGTAAACCCTTTCGTCGATAGGGACTCTGAGAAAGGATTGCGCTGTTATCCCTAGGGTAACTTGGTTCATTGATCAGGAAATCCTGGGTCATTTTTCGGTAAATATTTTATTAATTAGAATTGTAATTCTAATTTTTAAGTGCTTGAGAACACTCGGTCGATAAGGGGGATAATTTTTTCCCCTTGGTCACCCCAACCAAAGACAGTTAAATTAAAAGTATTATATTTTTATTTATATCCGTAGAATAATTAATCTACATAATTAATCTATGTGTTTGAAGCTCCATAGGGTCTTCTCGTCTAATGTAGTTATACCCGCTTCTGCACGGGTAGATCAATTTCATTGATTAGAAAATAGAGACAGTTGAACTCTCGTGATGCCTTTCATACGGGTCTTCATTTAAAAGACAAGTGATTACGCTACCTTTGCACGGTCAGAATACCGCGGCCGTTAAACATTGTCACAGGGCAGGCGGGACCTCTTATGGGGCTTCCAAGAGGCGATGTTTTTGGTAAACAGGCGGAGTTCGTGTTTGCCGAGTTCCTTTATTTTCTTTTAATCTTTCCTTAGGACACTCCTGTGTAGGGTTAACGAATGTTATAATAAGATTTTCTAGTTGGGTAAAATATGAATATAATGACCTCAGTTTGGGTTCGTTTAATTATCAGTGAATTAATTCTTTCTGATATACACTTGTGTCGGGAGAGGTTTAACCTCTTATTACTCATTTTAGCATAAGTTCTTTTATAATTTTATAAAATAGTCCAATATGGTTAAGGGGGTGCTGAGAAGAATATCTGAATTATAGGTTTTTGTGAGACTGGAGCTGTGACGCTTACTTTACAGGTGGCTGCTTTTAGGCCCACTGGGGTGAGAACCTTGATAAATGTGATCATTTCCCTCCTTTGAAAGTTGTGTCTTGGTTCAGAAGGGCTGTACCTCTTCTGAATAACTACTAATTCTTATGTGTGACCTTGGTATGATAAACTTTTTGGTGCTGAAAGAATTAATGCAGAATTGAAGTTCTTTTCTTGGACAACCAGCTATCACTAAACTCGATAGGCTTGTCACCGCTACTCGGAAGTCTTCCCACTCTTTTGCCACAGAGACGGGTTGGCTCTAAATTGTGCTGCTTCGGAGTAGCTCGTTTAGTTTCGGGAGGATAGGCTAAAGATCTCTTTGTCTAGTTTTTCTAGCTAAATCATGATGCAAAAGGTACGAGGTGAAATCTCTGCTTTTTTCTACTTTAATTATTTATTTCATTTCTCTTTCAGCTTTCCCCTGCGGTACATGGTCTATTGCGCTGAATTTTTGTTCTGTCGCCCATACTAAAATAATAAAATGTTTTAGTTAGGAATAAATACGTGAGGTAGTTAATAATGTTGGGTTTGAGGTAGATGGACAGGCTAGCTTTAATGTTCAAAATGACTCGAATTGCACGAGTATTTCCTCGGTGTAAGGGAGGTGCTTTGCTAGTTTAGCCACATTTTGATTCCAAGTGCACTTTCCAGTACACTTACCATGTTACGACTTGCCTCCTCTTGATGTATTTTCTTTAATTAAAAATAAGTAGATTTTTTTTGAGGAGAGTGACGGGCGGTGTGTGCGCGTCCCAGAGCCGGTTTCAGAGAAGCTCTCTAGTCTTTTCTTACTGCTAAATCCACCTTTAGGCAATTTTTCAGTTTGCCATTCGTGTTTTCTTTATAGAAAATGTAGCCCATTTCTATCCACTTCATTCGCTACACCTCGACCTGACGTATGGAAGTTAGTTCTTTTTGCTTACTTTTAGGCCTTCACAGGGTGAGCTGACGACGGCGGTATATAGACGGGGATGGCTAGAAGTGGTGAGGTTTAACGGGGATTATCGGTTATAGAACAGGCTCCTCTAGGTGGGTTTGGGACACCGCCAAGTCCTTTGGGTTTTAAGCTAGCGCTTGTAGTACTCTGGCGAACAATATAGTAGGTCATTGTTTAAGTTTGTGGTTAGACATAGTAGGGTATCTAATCCTAGTTTGGGGTCTAACTGTCGTGACATCAAGATTTCTAGGGGTAATAAAGTCACTTTCGTTGTTGACAATTCCGCTTGTGGGTGCGTGTGACAGCCTGATAAGGTCTTAACTTTAGTTATTGGCAGGTATTCCTTAAATCACTCTTTACGCCGGGAAGTATTAATATGAGTTACTCGTATAACCGCGGTGGCTGGCACGAGATTAACCAACTCTGTTAACTTTAACTGATTCGAGCTTACGCTCATATGATCAATATTTATTACTGCTGAGATCCCTTGGGGGTGTGGCTTAGCAAGGTGTCTTGGGCTACGTGGGTGTGTGCCTGATACCTGCTCCTAATTAATTGACAGAGTAGTTAGGGCATTCTCACAGGGATGCTGAAACTTGCATGTATAATTTTGGTTACAATTAATACTGAGGCCAGGACCAAACCTTTATGCCTGCGGAAAATTCTCATTTTTCATCTTAGCATCTTCAGTGCCATACTTTAAATTAAGCTACACTAGC